AGGCAAAATAAGAACAGCACCCACATTCAACCCTCCCTTTTTCCCATTAGCAAGAACTTGTTTCAATTGCATATCATAAGGAATTCGAAGAACTGCTTCAAATACAGTATCGGGAAGCACAGCTTGGGGAACTTCAATATCCACGGGCTTGCTAGCTAAATGGCAATTGGCACATACAATTCGTCCAGTTGCTTCTCGTGGGTTTTCATAACCCTGCTGCGCAAAAATGGGATATGCATTTGAAATGGATGTCTGAGTTATTACGTATATCATGATCGATACAGAAATCGATCGAGTCATCTGTTCCTTTACCCAAGAAAAAGTATTTCTATTTTCCATGTCCAATCGCGGATCACTGAATTTCTACAATAAATTAGATAGGTAGCTAAGTTAATTTAGTTCCCTATAGACGAGTCTGTTGTCATTCCATTCTACTGCAACAGTTGTACTGGAATGATGAATACCTTAAGCAGGTAGAAATAGAAAGAATTTTGCTAAAATGGAAAAGGGCTTTCTTTCTAAAGAAAGATGCTAATTTGATTAATATCAGGAAATCGAATGAATTTATGCTTCACTAATTGAATGATAAATGACTACAAGCGAAGGAGATAGGCGGTTTAAACAAAAAAAGACCCAAAATTTCAAACATGTATCTAGAATTACTGGAAAACTACAAACAAAAATAGTGAAAATTAGCTCATTAGGAGCCCATCCAAGATCGTTGTAGACCCAACGAATTACTAGTTCCCAACCCCGGGTGGAGTGAAATCCAACAAAAAAATCAGTAACTAAAAGAATAAAAAAAGCTTTTATTGAGTCATTTAAGTTATAAAAGAATTCCTGAACCCAAGAATTAAAAATGACAAGTTCCTTTTTACTCAGAAAAAAAGAACCACTTAGAATAGCCAAACAGATTATATTTGTCGAGAAATGCAAAATGATATGGAGATGATCCTCATTATCTATTTTGACCAATTGTATTATTTGCTTGTGTATTCCTATAGGAGGTTTTTGTACATGTGTCTTTAGTTTCTCTTTTATCATCTCGTCCAAGAGAGAAAGTTCTTCTAATTCTATGAATCTTTCTAGAATCCTTTTCTCTTGAATATCAGTTAAGAGAGTTTCGGATTGCCTGGTATTCCACCAATTCTTAATCCAAAGTTCAAGACATTTGTTAAATGAGAAAGATACCCCCCAGGGCAAAAGTACGATAAATACAAGATATAGTAAAGAAGGCAATGCTTTCTTTTTTTTCATTTTTGATCTGTAAATTGAGTTGTTAATGAACCCGCTTCATTCGCTGACTCTATTTCATTCCCTGACTCTATAATGATATTTCTTTTTCTTTGAAGCAAAAACTCTATAGCAGGGTTTGATACCCTGTATCTATTCTTCTTTTTTATATATTAGTGGAATTTCATTGCATTGGGTTCTTTCTTAGATCTAGATGGAGTGGAATAGTGAAATAGAATAAAAAAAAGACCTTTCGGGTGAAAATGGAAGAATAGTATGCGATATATCTCACTTGGACAAAATAAATTAAAAAAAATTTTCTCTTATCCGCATTTGTTACTTGCTTTAGATAAATACTAAAAAATACCCTTACAATAACAAATCCAATTTCGAAGGGACTTCCTCCCCATGTTGAGAAAGCTTCTCTTCTTCCAATTCTTCTTCATTCAATTAAGTTCAAAAAAAATACAATTGTTACTCAAAATACTTCAATTGGTACGCGCAAGAAATAGGCCAATTCGGCAGCTTTTTGTTCAATTTCTCGTGGAGTAAAAAACTTCTCATCAGTACGAGTCAAGGGAATGACCCCCTGCCCCCGGATTTCCATATAAAGGATACGACGAGGATAAAGACCCTCTTTAACCTGAATTCTAATTGATTGGATATCCCGCATAAGGAATTGAAGGAAGACGCGACGTTTTATTCCAGGGAATCCCCAACGAAAAATGCACACTATTCCCTCTTTTCTATCGAATCGGTCATAACCACTACCTACATTCCACAAAATAGTACACCACAAGTAGGAGCTAATGAATAGGCCTGCAATTCCGTAGAAAGACATCACAACTCCCTGTGGAAAAAAAAGAATTTGTTGAGATGGAAGTATAGATATAATATTTTTACCAAGATAACTGGAAGCCCCAACCGATAAGAATCCTAGTGAACCTAGAAAAAGAATACAGGCCCAGAAAAAATTACCCCTTTTTCGAGAACCTTTTAGAAGTTCTACCCATACATGTTCTGATCGCCAATTCATATTAGATATACTAAATCCAGTAGTGGTCGATTGAAATTGAGAGAATAAGCTAAAAAATTTTGACTTTACTTTTTTTGATTCTGAAATCGTCTTCAGCAATTAGTACTCCTGTGAAATAATAGGTTAGATACATTGACTTTCTATTCAAAAAATATTTGTTGATTCAATTAAAATAAAACTCGCTATACCCGGCTCCGCATATTCATGCATTTATGCTCGTAGCCTATACCCGCATCCATCCCATAGCCGTTTTTATCCGCATTCATAGCTTTTTTTCATTTGTGTGTAGAAAGAGCCACATACCCTACCATATTATATTACTTACACTAAAAATACTAGACAATCTTATTTTTCTGCACATAAAGAAATAAAGAAGTCATTGCAATTGCCGGAAATACTAAGCCTACTAAAGGCACGAAAATAGAAGGTAAGTTTAAATCCGTCATAGAATAGGTGTCTCAATTAAAATTTACTATTTCTATCTATTCGAAAAATATCTTAAGATTCTTATGATATAATTAAGTATATCTATTATAAGGAATATTGACTATTGTAAAAAAATGAAAGGAATGGATAATAAAATAAGAAAATTGCAAAAAAGGAGAACTAATTAAAAAGATTTGATTTTTCTTTTCCCATCCTCATGGCGTTTCTATCCTTCTAATCGAATTTAAAATTTGATTCAAAAGAAAGCGGCTAGAATTTACTTCCTGCATACATACTCCGCTAGAAGCGCATAGAATAATGCGTGGTAAAGGCGGAAAATATAGAATATAGTATATTCAATCAAAATTAAAGGGCAAATTCTCTTACCTAATACAGATCTCATACTACCCTTTTAGACTTTTTAAGGCGATATACCGCCCAAAAAGGGTATAAAAATGCCGGGTGGAGTTAGCTTTTCGAGGAAGACCCGTCCCGTGCAGCGAAGAATATTATTCTGAATACTCCTCTGGACGCGTATAGTAAGTAGCATTGCGATTCCGAATGCTTTTTTATTTTTTTTTTTTTATGAATAAAAAAAATTCATTGTATCGTGGGGTTGGAGGTTTGTTCCGGAAAAATTCGGAACAAAACGTCTACCGCATTGAAGTTTATAGCGCTGGATTTCCACGAAAGTATAATTGTTCCCATCAGGATCCTTTTGAACGTCTCTACGATGGATCCAGGTTCTATGTCCAATCCCAAATCAAGCATTTATCGTTCTTGATCGGAATCATAAACTAAAACTACCTTTTTATCAAGGTTATAGAAAACTTCCTTATCTAGTTATAGCATTTTGAAAAAAAAAAATGCTTCTTTTCTTACACACAGTTCGAGTCACTTGTTGACTCACAATTACGGCTATTAAAAGTTTCAAACATCCTCTTTTTTGCAAGAGAGTCTTATAAAATAAAAGGGTCTAACTTCAAAACAAAACTATGTCTTTTTTCATTCATTCTCCTTTAGTTTTTTTCTCTATCTAGAAGTGGAATAGAATAACCCGGTTGAAGGATAATGATCATACGTCTGTAATGCATTGTATGTCCCAGAATAGGTCCTATTCTTCTACCCTTTCCAGGTAGTCGATGGCTATTCACAGCTACTACCTTAACACCAAAGAAGAGTTCGACCCAATGCTTGATTTCTGTCTTAGTGAATCCCGATTCGACATTAAAAGTATATTGATTCTTTCCCAATAAACGAAGGCTTTTTTCTGTAAATACTGCGTATTTGATTCCATTATCATATGATATGAATTGGATTTGTATTTCTTTATTGTATTATGCCTTTATATATTCTAGATATATAGAATAGACTAATCTCGATTTGTCAAGTCTCACGATCTTATCATGATCCATTTTTATTCGGCTCAATCTTTTTTTTTCTAAAAAAAAAAAGATTGAGCCGAGTTTAATTGCAATCAATTAGACGAATAAAGAAGAATTACTGCATTTCATAACTTATTTTTTTCTCTTTTTATTTCGTTTATTTTTTATTTATACCTTCTTTATATTTTGTTTTATCTACTTATCAATAGTATCTACCGGCTCGAACTCGAATTTGATCGCTTTCCATACTTCACAAGCCGCGGCTAGTTCAGGACTCCATTTGCAAGCTGCTCGGATAATTTCATTACCTTCACGAGCAAGATCGCGCCCTTCGTTACGAGCTTGTACACAGGCTTCTAAAGCCACTCGATTAGCTGCTGCACCAGGTGCATTCCCCCAAGGATGTCCTAAAGTTCCTCCACCAAATTGTAATACAGAATCATCCCCAAAGATTTCGGTCAGAGCTGGCATATGCCAAACATGAATACCACCTGAAGCTACTGGTATAACACCTGGCATGGATACCCAGTCCTGAGTGAAAAAGATACCGCGAGCACGATCTTTTTCAATAAAATCATCGCGCAATAAATCAACAAAACCTAAAGTCATTTCGCGTTCCCCTTCTAACTTACCTACTACTGTACCGGCGTGGATATGATCTCCCCCAGACATACGCAATGCTTTAGCTAATACACGGAAATGCATACCATGATTTTTCTGTCTATCAATAACTGCATGCATTGCACGGTGAATGTGAAGAAGTAGGCCATTGTCGCGGCAATAATGAGCCAAACTAGTATTTGCGGTGAATCCCCCAGTTATGTAGTCATGCATTACAATAGGAACCCCTAATTCTCTCGCAAATACAGCTCTTTTAATCATTTCTTCACATGTACCTGCAGTCGCATTCAAGTAATGCCCCTTAATTTCACCGGTTTCGGCCTGTGCTTTATAAATAGCTTCGGCACAAAAGACAAAACGGTCTCTCCAACGCATAAATGGTTGTGAGTTTACGTTTTCATCATCTTTGGTAAAATCAAGTCCACCACGTAGACACTCATAACACGCTCTACCGTAATTTTTTGCGGATAATCCCAATTTTGGTTTAATAGTACATCCCAATAAAGGACGACCATACTTGTTCAACTTATCTCTTTCAACTTGGATACCATGAGGCGGGCCTTGGAAAGTTTTTGTATAAGCAGGGGGAATTCGTAGATCCTCCAGACGTAGAGCACGTAGGGCTTTGAAACCAAATACGTTACCCACAATGGAAGTAAACATGTTAGTAACGGAACCCTCTTCAAATAGGTCTAATGGATAAGCTACATAACAGATCCATTGGCTGTCTTCCCCAGCAACAGGCTCGATGTGATAGCATCGTCCTTTATAACGATCAAGACTGGTAAGTCCATCAGTCCAAACAGTTGTCCATGTACCAGTAGAAGATTCGGCAGCTACTGCAGCCCCTGCTTCTTCCGGCGGAACCCCAGGTTGAGGACTTACTCGGAATGCTGCCAAGATATCAGTATCCTTGGTTTCATACTCCGGGGTGTAGTAAGTCAATTTATAATCTTTAACACCAGCTTTAAATCCAACACTTGCTTTAGTTTCTGTTTGTGGTGACATAAGTCCCTCCCTACAACTCTTGAATTAAGAATTCTCACAATAACAGGGTCTACTCGATGTAAATTAGGCGTCAATGCAACTTTAGCAAAAATCTCGTAAAACAAAAAGGATATTCAATTAATATAATATCAACTCATTAAAGAAAATTGAGGGCATACTTAAGTTAATTAATATTTTTCATTCATATATAATGTGTACACCCTGTGTATTTTCTATCCTATAGGAATTCCACTATAGGAATTCGATAGGAATTGAGTTGTTGTTATGGTAAGTTAACATGGTTCATTATTAAACCATGGATTTGATTTACCAAATCCTTCATTATTGTATACTCTTTGATAGATATAGCGCAACCCAAATCAATTCCTAATCCTTATTTTACAAGTTATTAATGGGCCCTTTTCTTATTTTGAATGCAAATACCTAACTAAATACTAAGAAAATTCTCTGTTGACAGCAATCTATGCTTCACAGTAGTATATATTTTGTATATCGAAGTCCTAGATAGGAAAGTAGAGTAGGCACCGATGCTCCACAAAAGGCACAATGTATATGAAAAAAAGATTGATTGAAGTTTGGAACGGACTCATTTCATGAGTAAACAATTGAATGGGATTCGCTTGGGCAACGAAATAAACTCCCGGTCCCCTTTTTTCTCTTATTGAATTAACTAATTCATTTCCTTTTTACTTTTGGATTTTTGGATATTTTTTTTGATTTGATTTGGCATTATTCAACAAGAAAAAAAGAAAAATTTCGACAAATTCTTTTTTTTTTTATTATGTGATAATTATGAGTACCAATCCTACTAGTTCTCGTCCCGGGGTTTCAACAATTGATGAAAAAAATACAGGTCGTATCGATCAAATTATTGGACCTGTGCTGGATGTCACTTTTCCCCCGGGCAAGTTACCTTATATTTATAACGCTTTGGTAGTCCAGAGTAGAGACACTGCCGATAAGCAAATTAATGTGACTTGTGAGGTACAACAATTATTAGGAAATAATCGAGTTAGAGCTGTAGCTATGAGTGCTACAGACGGGTTGATGAGAGGAATGGAAGTGATTGACACGGGAGCTCCGCTCAGTGTTCCGGTCGGTGGAGCTACTCTCGGACGAATTTTCAACGTTCTTGGGGAGCCTGTTGACAATTTGGGTCCTGTAGATAGTAGTGCGACGTTCCCTATTCATAGATCTGCGCCTGCCTTTATCGAGTTAGATACGAAATTATCCATCTTTGAAACAGGTATTAAGGTCGTCGATCTTTTAGCTCCTTATCGACGTGGAGGAAAAATAGGCCTATTTGGGGGGGCTGGAGTAGGTAAAACAGTACTCATCATGGAATTAATCAATAACATTGCTAAAGCTCATGGGGGTGTATCTGTATTTGGTGGAGTAGGGGAACGGACTCGTGAAGGAAATGATCTTTATATGGAAATGAAGGAATCCGGAGTAATTAATGAAAAAAATATTGAGGAATCAAAGGTAGCTCTAGTCTATGGCCAAATGAATGAACCGCCGGGAGCTCGTATGAGAGTTGGTTTAACTGCCCTAACTATGGCAGAATATTTCCGAGATGTTAATAAGCAAGACGTGCTTTTATTCATCGATAATATCTTTCGTTTTGTTCAAGCAGGATCGGAGGTATCCGCTTTATTAGGGAGAATGCCCTCTGCAGTGGGTTATCAACCTACTCTTAGTACAGAAATGGGTTCTTTGCAAGAAAGAATTGCTTCTACTAAAAAGGGATCTATAACTTCGATTCAAGCAGTTTATGTACCCGCGGACGATTTGACCGACCCTGCTCCTGCGACAACATTTGCACATTTGGATGCTACTACCGTACTTTCCAGAGGATTAGCTTCCAAGGGTATTTATCCAGCAGTAGATCCTTTAGATTCAACCTCAACTATGTTGCAGCCTCGGATCGTTGGGAACGAACATTATGAAACTGCGCAAAGAGTTAAGGAAACTTTACAACGTTACAAAGAACTTCAGGACATTATCGCTATTCTTGGGTTGGATGAATTATCTGAGGAGGATCGTTTAACTGTAGCAAGAGCAAGAAAAATTGAGCGTTTCTTATCACAACCGTTCTTTGTGGCAGAAGTTTTTACTGGTTCTCCAGGAAAGTATGTTGGTCTTGCCGAAACTATTAGGGGATTTCAACTAATCCTTTCCGGAGAATTAGACGGCCTACCCGAACAAGCTTTTTATTTGGTGGGTAACATCGATGAAGCTAGCACGAAAGCTATAACCTTAGAAGAGGAGAACAAATCGAAGAAATGAAATTAAATCTTTATGTACTGACTCCTAAGCGAATTATTTGGGATTGTGAAGTGAAAGAAATCATTTTATCCACTAATAGTGGCCAAATTGGCGTATTACCAAACCACGCCCCCATTAACACAGCAGTAGATATGGGTCCTTTGAGAATACGCCTCCTCAACGACCAATGGTTAACCGCGGTTCTGTGGAGCGGTTTTGCGAGAATAGTTAATAATGAGATCATCATTTTAGGAAATGATGCGGAACTGGGTAGTGATATTGATCCGAACGAAGCTCAACAGGCACTTGAAATAGCCGAAGCTAACTTGAGTAAAGCTGAGGGTACGAAAGAATTAGTTGAAGCAAAGCTAGCTCTTAGACGAGCTAGGATACGAATCGAGGCTGTCAATTGGATTCCCCCCTCCAATTGAAGCCAATCCAAGGATTTATAGTTGATACAAAGAAAAAGGGAAGAGGGGTAGAAAAAGTTATTAGATAGCGAAGCGAAGTAAGTCCAATGCTATCTAGTAATTTTTCTACCTACTTACCTACTATTGGATTTGAACCAATGACTCCCGCCGTATGAAAGCAATACTCTAACCACTGAGTTAAGTAGGCAATTTACCACCACAAAGGAAGACTCATTACTTCGATCGATTATATATTGAATCACTTTTCTAAGCAATACCGCTTCGTTATTGGTCTGTTATATACTAAACATATACAGATAAAAAGGATATCCTCTGGCATTAGAGAATATTAATCTTGACAAGAAATTATCTATATGTTAAGATATCTCTGATAAGGGCTATAGCTCAGTTCGGTAGAGCAACTCGTTTACACGTGCGCCAATGCTTTTCAAAGGAGCTTATTATGCAATGAACATAATTGATCTTATTGCAAAATCAATGTCTTACTTCATAGATTCGAGAGAATAGGAGAACAGTAGCCTGACAAACAGTCGGTTCAGTCCGATTCAGGTGCCAATTCAGGTGCCTAGTCAAATAGAACCCTTATGGATTTGCTAGTTGATAAGGTAAATATCCAGCCCACTAAATGCTAGGCGTAATGAGGATAAGGGCCTCCAAAAAATTTCTTCTCGTTCTATGAACTTTAAGGTGTATGAAGTCTCATAGTTAACTCTTGCAGTGGAACGATAGAGACTCCATTTCACTTAGTTTGATTTCATTTAGGCCGGAGGCAGACCTAAGTCAAGGTAATCCTCCTTTGAAACACTTTGGTATTGCTCCTAGATAGATCATAATACAAATAATCAATCAGAGCACAGGGAGCCATCTCATTATCTTTCCGTAAAGAAAAACTATGGTGGACTAACTGATTTTGAAATCAGTTTATGAAAGAGCCCAATGCAAAAAAATGCATGTTGGGTCTTTGAAACAGTTCGAATCATTTCGATAATAATCCGTTTGATCTGTTTTACCGAGAAGGTCTACGGTTCGAATCCGTATAGCCCTAATATGTCTTTTTTTTATATTTTTGGATAGATATCCTAGGTTTTCTTTAGTATAGTTTTCATTTTCTCATTAGTGCTTGTTTCTAGACTGGACGAGCACCTGCGACATAGAATAGAGGTAAAAGCATTACCACAGGCTCATTCATCGAAAATCAAAATCATAGCGACAGGAAAAGAAAAACGAATTTCTATCAAATCAATAGAAGGAAGGATCCCTTCCCTGATTTGAATCCCGTTCTCCATCAAACAGGATATCTCTAGACTTTTCTATAATAACTTCAATGATTTTATCTATCTTGCGAATTACTACTTTGTTTTAAGTATATTTTAGTACTTTGCTTATATATACATGATCTAAATTGCTCCACTTTAAATAGAAAAAATAAAGTAAAGAATAAATAAGAAAACAGAATATTCTGTCTCATAGTTCTCAAATAGAGTTCTTTTTTATTTTTTTATAGTATTACTTCTCATTATACTGCATAGATTAGTCCTTCTATGTTAATTAGGTTCTAATTAGTAGTATTCTTAGTTTTATTTAATAGTCTC